TATACAGATGGAACAGAATATGGATCGGATCTACCCATTTCGGATGCAGCTTCTCCGGATGGAGGTTCTTCCCCGCTAGAATGGGATTAGTCGGTGCCAGGTGGATTGGAATGCTTTGATTGATGGCCAGGAAAGGGAAACAATTGAGGTGGGGATTCAAGATGTTAGTTCGCACTGGCTCGTACCACCTTGAATTGCAGTCGGCCTTGAAGGCTCGGCGGAGGAAAGGACCAGGGATCACTTCCTTTCATGGGTTCGCCTCCTTGGCTCGTTGATGGCTTTCTTCCTTCCGCCTTTATAGAAGGAGTAGAAGGTGGAGTTGAGGACGGAGAGTAAGTCGGAGGGTACTTGAGAGGAAGAAAGGAGTTCAATAGATGCCGCTAGAGGTGGACTTGAAGAGAGACAAGGAGAAGCTTAGCTGCTTGGAGCAGGATCACTTGATTGGGAACAATAGAGAGATGCAGAGATAAAGGCTTATATTGCTCGCAACTGGTCTTGATCGGGGGCCGGGTCAGGAGAGAGATTTGATGCTTCGTAGCTTCCATCGGATAGAGGAATAGCTGTATTGCCGGGTTCCCCACCTCCCAGTAGAAGTGTTGCTATTTGTATGTTCAAGCATTGGATTCCATTAGAGCGAGCCCTGGGATGACTCCTTGAACGTTCAGAGCCTGGGTCTGGCGATGCTGGAAGAGATGGCTTTGGTTCAGCTTCGTTAGCTGGCAATGCAGAGGATAAGAGATATGCAGGAGATGGAGCTTCAAATGCTGCTAATGGTGGAGGTGGAGCTGATTCCTTTAGATACGTAATTATGAATAGAGTTCATGGCTCCGGGCATTCAACATCTTTAAATGCAGAGTATGGAGATCACTTGCCGTTATATGCTTTTCCAGGAGAGGAATAAATAGAATGAGGTGGGGATCAAATAGATACGTTCGAAGGCCCTCTTCAGATTCGATATCCGGTCCCCTACCTACTGTTTCAATGAGATTCGATGGAGATTACTTCCTTTCGATAGGTGCCAAGTAGATGCATAAATAGGTGGGTTGGGAGAGATGAATAGCAATGGATAGAGGAGTGGAAGGCAGAAGAGATGAATTTGCTGGGTCCTTCATCTAATGAAATGGGATTGGAGGGAGCGAATGGACACTCAATAGCAGGAGGGGGCATCCATATGACATACAGAATAAGATCTCGAATCTCCTCTCTTCCCCCTAAGATGGAACAACGGGACTAGGATTGAGTGGTTGATCCGTGAGGAATAGAACCTCTCCTTTGCAGTCGAGAAGGTAAACTACTCCTCAGCTACGGACGGACCTACTCCCTCAACTTCCTAGCGTCAGTTGAGAGCTAAAGCCCTGATTAAGGGGGCCATGTCTCCTTCTTTTATCGCAGCAGCGGCTTTCAGCACCTGCGACGCTTACTCTTAGCGGCAAAAGATGGCGCAAGATTCGCTGACGTGAGTGCCTAGCTCAATAACCTAGTGCCAGGTAACTGACTAGTGAAGCACCAACCTTGGAAGCATAAGGAAGCGGGGCCTAGCTTATTCTCCTGTATTCCAATCATTTATGAACTGAACTCGGGATTGCGTATAGAAAGAAGAGGCCCTCCTTCCTGGTAGCCTAGTGAGCTGAATAAGGAGTCTCACCAACCAATGGGCCAGGCTGCCAAAGGGCTGATCCTTTAGTTGCTTAGGTATCGTTATCGCCGAAGTTCTTCCTATGGTCTCAGATTTCCCCTACAGCTTCCCCGCACCGGCTATACCCCCTCGGGTTGGTCGAAAGGCAATGCCTGGTGTCGCGACGCTTATCCTTGGTCCATCCCGGATAAGAAGTTATTTTTCGTCTTCGGGGCTGGGCGTTCTTAAGTAGCTCGTTCGATTCGCCAAAAGGTAAGTGTAGCCTAGTGTAGCTTACTTTAGGGGCTATTGTTGTGAAACCACCAGTAGGTTACTGAAAGCGCTGTTGCGTTAGCAACCACCAGTAGGTTATACTTAGTCTTACCTAGCTTATTCTCCAACCTAGTGCCGTTGCCTTTAGGTACTGACTTTCTGGTAAGGGTCAGACCCAATAGCCTACTAGTGGGCACTCACGATAGCGAATCTTGCACCATCTTTTAGCAGCTGGAAGAATAAGCTAGGCGGCATATAGCTATTGAGCTAGGCGATCGTCTATATAGAATAACAGAGACATTACCACTACGTCGCGACCTTAGCAAGCGATACTAGCTTATTGAGCTAGGCATAGCGACGGGCCCAGCAGCTATTTATATAAAGCTACAGGACTGAGCAACTACCAGTAGGTTAACAAGTTAAGAGGGCCCAGGAATCTTCGACATGAAGCGACGCTCAATAACTGTATGTCGCAAGAATAGCCGGATGGAGTTCGTGTCACGACTCATCGCTGCCGCACTCTAATAAGCTAGCTGGTTCAGGACTTTGAGTTTCAGTTGATACGAAGACGAGCTCTACCGATTCGGTCTGCTATTGGCTTTCTTTCTTGTCTTCTCTTTCCCTTGCGGCTGGGTGAATGGGCAATCCAATCGCCTACTGGAGAGCTTATTCCGAAGCAAGGCTAATAGCCTCCCGGAGTACTGTAGACATTACATTTCCACTACCACCAAAGTGCAGGATAGCTTACTCAGTAACCTACTAGAGCCGCTTAGCCGCGTAGGGACCGCCAGTAGCTTACTATTCCTGGCGTAGCAGCCCTTAATAGCCTACTGGTAGTGGTAATGTCTATAGTAAACGACCACCAGTAGGCTCTTTCCAGGAAATCGGCTGCCACGCTAGCGGCAGGAGAACTCCATCCGGCTATTGCTGCCGCTGCTGCGCCGGTAAGAAGAAGTAAGCTAGGCTATTCTCATACAGGACATAGTGGTAATGTCTATAGTAGAGGAAAGGCGCTGTTGTAGTCGTAATGTCTATAGTCTTTGGGAACGCTGCCACGTTAGTGGCAGGTGCGGAAAGCGGCTGCTACTCTCGTAGCAGGACACCAACCAGTAGGCTATTGCGAAGCGTATGCAAACTCCAGTAGGCTATTGCGTCAGCGTAGGACGCTAGTGTTTACCTCTGGAGGCAGTAGACTATTGAGCGAAGAGACGAGAAGAGAACCTAGCGCCGTCTAGCTTATTCTAATAACCTACTGGCGTCGCCGGCAGGCCATCTGCTGCCACTAGCATGGCAGTGGATTTCATCTCCTACTGGGTAGTGGTAATGTCTATAGTATGTGAAGTGAGTAAGAATCAGTACCTAAAGGCAGCGCCGTTAGGTTATTGAGCGGTAAGAATAGGCTAGGAAAGAATCAGCACCTAAGCGCCACTAGGTTATCGAGCGAAGCCTAAGAGTTGGTTGACAGCAGTAGGCTCACTTTGGGTCTGGCTAGTCCTTGGTCACTGTGAAAGAGCTTTGCCCTATGTCATCCGCCCGAATTGCTTTGTCTCGTTCGGTCCTGGTCCTGACCGTCGATCAAGAGATCCCTGATTCTTGTATCCATAGTTCGTCTCATTCAACCACCGGTAGGTTAACAAGCTCACTAGCCAATTAACCGGCACTAGGTTCTCTTTGCAATAGCCTACTGGTGTACTGTTAAGCAAATAGCCTAGTGGAGCCGCTTATTCAGTACCTACGGTAGGTTGCCTTGTTTTGTTGCTAAAAAGCTCACTTTCGCGGCGATTCATATTCAGACGCTACACAAGCGGCGGGAGGTAGAACCAAACTCCACCGGTAGGTTAGGGCGGCGCCAGTAGGCTATTCTCTTGCGACATAAGGCTATTGACTTCCGCTTATAGCTGCCGCTTGACCGATAAGAGTAAGCTAACCGGCAAAACGGCTATTAGGTCTAAGTGTCTACCACCAGTAGGCTACTAAGCGGCTAGAAGGCCTGTTTTCGTCTCGTGATGGACCGAAAAGGAAGCTGAATGATGGATCGTGCTGAAAGCCGCACTCTAATAAGCTAGCTGGTGCTGGCTTAGTAAGTGACTATAGTCTGTTGTTGTTAAAGAGGGTGTAGTGGCAAGAATAAGCTAGATGGCGCTAGGTTAAAAGAATAAGCTACATAAGACTAAACTAGACTGCACTAGGCTATCTGTCCGGAGTTGGCATCTCTCAGAGATGTTTCGGTGCGGTCCGCCCGTATAGCCGAGCAGAGAAGGGTGGCTACCAGAATGCACAAGGAAGACCGGTGGTTGGCGGGTAGGGGAGTGCAGGGCTGATGACTCTCCGCTTTGTGCATGGCGCTTTCTCCAATGATAGAGAACTGGGTAGTTCCAACTATTGGGCAGGTCGAACCAGGGGAGTGAGAGACGGGATGAATTCTATTCGGGACGAGCTCCTGGTCTTCCAATGCTTTCGGGAAAGAAAGAAAAGAGATCCCATTCTGAGGACGAAACCTCGATCACAGCGAATCGCGAATCATAAGACTCTACTAGGTAATCCAATAGACGAGAGGAAGCCCATCCAATGCAATAGAAGAAGCAATCCTAGCTTCTATAGTGCGCAGGTAAACTCCAGCAGGAGGCGAAGAGGAGATCCGCTCTGGTATAGTAGGACCATCTTGTCATCACGGCGGCTGAAGCCTATTCACATCCATCTCTAGGTGGTCCCGTTCGTCCACACGTTGGCAACTCCACCTCTAGCAGTTCTGCTTAACCATTCGGATTCGAACATTCTGGGAAATTCTGACACCTATATGAATCTCTTAATTAAGTAAGTAAGGGCTGTTCCCGAACTCCCCGCCCGCCTAGCTGCGTTACGTACCGTTCCTGCATTGAGGCTGTCATCATTTGAAAAATCTATAGCATTCGTAAGTCGACGTGAGAGTTCGACAAGGGTCAATTTTGTCTTCATGATTCTTCGTTCCTTCTAATTCATTCACTTCAAGGCAGGTTTTTCTTCTTAGCGCTAGCTAATCGTTGAATCGGAAAGCACTCGGGAAAGACATTCTATCCTAGCTTGGGGGAAGCCCACAAAGACCCATGCACCTAGCTACCAGAAGGAAGTAGTACACTAGCACGGAAAGAGATTGAATTCTCTCCTTAGCTCTTCGCTTAACAGCCAGATAGAAGACCCTTCTAATTGAATCTATCGTGCTCTAAACCTAAAGACGCCATTCCTTACCTTAGGAAGGAAGAGAGTCAGGACTTGACCTATCTATCTCTCTTATAGAGGACTTAGACTTCTTGCTCTTAGATTCCTCCATCCTCTAGTAAGGATGAAAAATGAATTCAAACTAACAGCGGAAAGCAGATAAGCATAGGATAAGTAGTCACTACCTATAGCAGACTGCTTTCACTGGCCTTACTCAACGACCGGTTAGTTAAAGAAGTAAAGCTACATACTACAAGCAGGAGAAAGATTAATTCTTCCTAGGGGGAGAACCCCAAAAGAGCCCCATTCGCTTGGCTACAGGAACAAACTACGGATAGCTAGAAAAAGATAAACTACATCCTACTGTAAGGAAAGACATCTATCTTCTCCTTGCTTCCATCCTTTTTCCTTGCTTCAAAGAGGCACTTACTCAAGGAATGAAGGAATGAATTCTTAAACATCCTAAAGCCAAGAAAGAGATAGCTCGTTATAATGCCTTATAGATAAAATATTTAGCCATACAAACAGAGAAGGTAGAAGAACATGTCTGCATCTAAGAGTTGGAAGCATCTATCTCTACACGGGCCAATCGAGAAGCGTTCTATCAGTTGTATCCCAATGCATATCAAGTCGTACGCATGCGGCAATCAATGCCCCTACTCAACTATTCTATTAAACTATTTCCCTTTCTAGCCTTATCTCTCAACTGGGAGGGGGGAATCCTGTAGGCGTCTACTTAGGGGTTGGGTGGGAATAAAATCGCTTGTCCATTTCACCGGGTGTATGCGTTTCAGCTGAAGGTTTAGATCCAATCTGAAGTTGAATGGGTAGGCGTCATCAATCAGTGGCAGTTCGATCCCAGGCACGCGCTCACTAGTGGAAAAAGAATAGAGATATGATCATGGGTAGACTCCTCAATTATCTCTTTTTTATAATCAAAGTTATACCGGCGGAGGCGCATATTCCGTTTATCCGCCGCTGGGGAGTTCAATAATTTCCTAATTGGTGGGAGGATGGGGTTCTTTTTAAAGATCCGGCGGGAAGATGAGGTGCGCGAATTGAGAGGAATGGGCAATTGAATCAAAGACGAGGTTTTCCGACTGAAATCAATATCTGAAACAAGGTGTTTTATTCTTTATGCAGTATCCGAAGTATATGGAAGGAAGTTAGTCATTTATTTCTTGATTTTAGGGAGGGGCAGTAAAAAACTAAAATGAAAACTCCCGGGGAATAAGAAGCCCTAAGGGGTTGATTTGCAAGGTTAAAAAGCGGTATTGATCTCCTTTTGATCCTCCTCCCCCTTTTGTTTATCACGGATCTCTCTTTTCTAGTCAAGAGCCGACGCAGACAGAGGGCATGGTGGGAGCAAAGGACAGGAAAGCATCTTTATCTTTACTTTTACTGGGGAAACCATACGTGCGATTAATGGTAGGGGGTAGTCCCACACATACGGCTAGGGGAGCTTCTCGACTCGCATTTACACGTCCAGGTCATATGAGTGTCAGAGCTCAGGAGCTCTTTGGTTGAAGTCGGCTCCCGGTCAATCAACCATACTGGCTAAGTATTACTAACCTACGAGCTCTTTCCTCGATTCTAAGTTTTATCAGTCCCAGTAATAAGCTCTCATTCCAACAAATCTCTTCTGTGGTTCAGCTTTCTCGTTAGCGATTCCAACTGAGATTGTTTGAATTAGGGCTAATTTAGCGATTAGGTCTCCTTCTCCTTTGGACCCTCTATTCGTTCTGATCACGAATCTCTGGTTTACAAGCCGATCGATCTCCGGAATCCAGTTCTCGTCTAGCAGCCCCTCCGTTCGTTGCCCAGTCCCTAAATACGCAACCAGGGCATTGTGATAATGTATTCATAAACCTCATTCCCGGCTCTTCCCAGCATTTTATGGATCTCAGGATGGTTCTCGATAGCCCATTCCGCTCGCTTTCGGGATGAAAATGAAAGTCTAGTAATGGGTCATTGATTCGCCTCTCCACCTGTGTATACTTATTTGTTTGCATCGTTCTGATCCTTCACTTTAAAATGAACGCCTGATCTCTTGAAAGAACGGAATGAAACCTCCCATTCCATGGCCGGTGAAAGTCCTAGACAGAAGGCGCGTTACGGAAAGGCTTTACCAGTGAGAGGGATATCAGCGCTTACCTCTTTGTCGGGATAGAAGGGCGTGAAAAAACGAATCGAAGGTGGGAAGGCATAATCTTATACTCCATGCCAGGATCGAAGGCATAGGCATTTGCCCGAGATTCAGAAGCAATTGATCGAGTTGACTCAGATTCAATTCCAGCACAAGCATAAAAGGTAGAGCCGGGACGGAAGCATTCCTTTGCGTGATTCTATTAATTTCCGGCAGATCCTATTCGAGCAGAGCCAATTGTCTGTGCAGCGGCGGGTGCTGTTGGGGTACCCAAGCATATTCGGGAACAAATGGAGAGGACTAGAGCAAATGTGCAGCCTGAAGGTGCAAGGAAGGAATGTTTTGTAAGTTGGTGGTGAGGAAAATAAGGCGAGTGGTGCGAATGTACCAGGCCAGGCTTCATCCCATGTGCCTTTTGATCAAGCTTTGAATAAGGTTACTGATGCTACCATTCAAAACTGTTCTGAGGAAAGAGAGAACAATTTTTGCAGACAAATAGAATCAGACTTGTGGGCGGCTTGGATGTGGCTACTCGCACGGCTACAGCTTCGGACGATCAGATGGCTGCTCCGGCTGAATCCAGACTTGTGGACTATAGCGACGACAACAACAAGGGACCCTGAGAGACGAAGAGAACGTTACGGACTTATGGACAGCAGACTTGATGACAGAAGGCTGGTCGTGTGAAAGGAGACGGTCGTGCTGTGAAGTATCTGGAAGTTGCTAGACGTAGATATAAGTAGATATCAAAGTAAAGACTTGTAAGGGTATTGGACCAGACCATCCTATCGACTAGTTCTTGTCTGGCCTGACATACGAAGGGACCAGGCAGAGTTAGAGGAATTATCGGTACCAGGCCGACATCATTTAGCTGCGGTCGAGCGCATAAGAAGAGAGACAGCTTTAATAAATGGTTGGCTCACCAATCTAGCTTAGGAATAGTGAAACGTGAGCCAAGGCTCTGCGGGTCTAATGATAAGGGTGCTCAAGGGGGCACGGCACTCTTATTGAATATATTTTTGCATTGCATATAGTAGCATCTGCCCCTCCTCCAGTGGGAGTCGCCCTCTAGAAGTCTTTTGATAGTAGTGTAAATACTTGTTCATTCGCGCGTGACTAACGCGCAACGGCTTTCGCGCTAGGGCGCAGCCGTTTTCGCGCTAGTAGTACGCTCTGGAGTGGCTTGTTGAGGGAAGGGATACCGTAAATCGGTATGCCTTCTCGAACGATAGAGCTAAGTATGTAAGTGCTGCCGATAGACAACAAAAAGCCAAGCTGTTAGTACGACTAGTTTGTATTCAAATGTCAAAGCCGCTTAGAGGCACCCATTTTCATTATAGGGAGGTTCCACTGGCTGCCAACGTAGGCTGGTACCTTACTTCTGTTAAGTTTGACAATAGCTGAGGGTAGCAGGGTCCGAAGGATAAGCCGAGGGCAGAGGTAGGGGCTTGAGTCTTGTCTTGTCAACCAATTATGCTTCCTTCTATTGGTGATCACTCCTTATTCGCTTCTTAGGGGTTGGGTGGGCTGGGAATAGTGGTTTATTTCTCCATTGGCATTGAGTTGGGGAAAAATCTACTTAGGGGAATTTTCGAATTACAATGAGACCGGATCCTTTCGACAAACTACCCGGGAGGAGATCTACTTCCCCAAGGATTACCTCTTATGGCGTTCAGCGTCTTTAGACACTCGACTGCTAAGGAGAGGGCGAAGATATGAGCATGGAGAGGCTTCCCTTCGTAAGATTGATTGATCGCTTCCCCTTACTCATGCCGGCCGGTCGTAAATCCATGAATAGACAAACTCAACTGCCTATCTCGGTGCCGGCTATCGTTTGTCACGTTTCAGGAAGAAAGACAGTCGAGTGGCTGGCTAATATAATGTATGCCGTAATGAGAGCCAATCAAATTCCTTATCCGGGATAAAGGTGAGAGAATCGGTTCTTCCTTGAGTGGATGCCTCATTCAGCAGTTCAAATCCATTTCGTTAAGCTCGCCCCTATATACAAATTTGCTAGGCGTCCTTGCCTTCAACGGATGGATTCCTTCTTCGGGACTGAGACTCCGCTCGCTCCTATGATTCATTCAAATCCGTACGCCTTCCTGAAATCAAATCAATTCCTTCTGGGTGGGTGGGGATGAGACTTCATTCATTCCTAATTCCGTAATCCGTCTCGGACGATCGGTTTCCCGAGGGGTGAGAACCACTCGACTGCGAGGGAGAGGGCACCTTCTATCCCACCAAGCTCTGGAGAAATCTCTTGGGCTGGTTTCTTTGTTTGCTCGGCACCGGAATGGAAGAGATAGGCCGGTGCATGGGAGAGAGCCCTTTTAGACACTCATCTTGAATATAGATCGGCTATAGCGGACGAAAGAGAAGCGAAAGAGCTCAAAATCATTAAGGAGCAGGGAATTTGAGAAGGGACAGGCAAGCAAGAACGCTAAGCAGTTGAGGTTAAGAGATCTAGTTAAGATAAAGAAACCTTTTCTTTTCTTTAAAGCAAAGCAGCTTAGCTTATAAGGTGATAAATGGGAAATGAAACCATAAAAGGTATAGGCCACCTTTTTACTAGAAAATTCCCCTTTCCTATACATTTCCTACCTTCCTTATCTGAAAGGTATAGGCCACCGCATTCTGGTTTCATTGACCCGGCTTTTCCTAATAGATTAATCTAAAGCGCTTCCGTTGTTAATACGTATATAGAGAAACCGCTCTTTTCTTCAGATACAAGCGCTCGACCATAGATCAATACGGGTTATAGATAGGGATGCTTCGGCTACCAATGCACTGATTGAAAACACTAGGATTGGTTCTCGGTTGAACATGCTAAGGGTTATTGGGCGGATCCTGTCTCTCCCAACCAACAATTATCCTCATTTTGTTAATCTGCTTCAACAAGTTCATATGTGTATATAATAGAAGAGATTATAAAGGTTGACTCGACCTTCTTTCTTTATGCATTTCGAATCTCGACCGGGCAAGGGACTTAGACATCTATTTTACGCTGGATGTGGCTTATATCATTCCAAGGCAAGCATTTTTATCTATGTATGTCATATGGAGAGCGTGTAAAGCATCCAGCAAGACCAATTGATCGGCAGCTCCAGCACATTCGACTTCGGAGATCTTAGGAGATCAATCATATAATTCATAAAAGGAGATCAATAATATGGAAGAGTAAGGAAGTCACCTCCCAAAGTTTGTTTTTTTTGCCTATTCCACAATACCACTCTCTCGGATATCATTCCTTTACCATATAGCTTTGTCCCTATACTACATAGTTGCTTTGGATTAGCTATCTCGGATCATCGTGATTTTGAGGAGCCCTAATGGAACATTGAGAAATCCCCGTGTCAACTACTAGAAAATATGCCCACCCACCTGCCATTGATAGGGGTATCTCCAGTAGTAAAGGTTCCATTTCCTGAAGCTTTAATCTCTTGGGGAAGGTTTATCTGTAGATTCTGTCAATGAAGCAGTCGGCAGAGGAGTTGTTTCTCCTACCCACTAGATCGGCAGGAGCACCCGTCACTAGAGCAGCACAAGTTACAAGACCTCTCGGCCGGCCCTATAATATAAAGACAGCCTTGCCTTATCCACTCGCTACGCCCCCGCTTGGTCCGACAGAGGAGCAGGAGCAAGGGCATCATTCACCCATGCATAGGGAGGAGCAGTAGTCCCAGGGTGCTGCAGAGACGGCTCGGTTGTTTAAGCAGTTGGTTAAGCAGTCACCTCCACGGGTTTCAGTAGTTCCAGGAGCGGGAGCACCTATGGCATTGGATTCGGAAGATTGGATCTGGCTTTCACTCGGTGGACTAGCTCTGGCGGGATCCGAGTCGACAAAACTCTTCGACTGGGTTAAATGCAACTGCTGATGGTAGTGGTAGATTCGATTCCACTGAATCGATCGAACCCCGGTGGGTTAATTAGAGGCGACATTCCTGAATAGAGGCTTTGAGGCCTTCGGACCACAGAAAAATTGCCATGGAGAGAGAGCTCCTACGCGGGGATCGATATAGAGATGTTAAGCTATAAATCCGAACTTGCAAACGCAGGCAAGCAAGCAAACTATGGCAGCAACCAAACGGAGGTTCAAAGAGCTCGACCGACAGGGAGAAGAGCTAAAGAAGACTTTAGGGAGCTATCTTATTTTAGGTTGAGAGAACTACTACACTCTAATGGTATGAGCAAGCTAACTCTCCCTTGCTGCTTCCCCAGTTCCAATTCATATTAGTCGATCGAGGGGTTCATGTTTTGAAGTGATAAGTGAAGTAATGCAATTGAAGCTGAGTCCACGGGCTACAGATAAGCCTTAGGGAGACACGGCAGACCCCGAACCTAACCTCCTAACCTTACTATTTCCGTGGATTACCGAACCTACTCCTCTGCTTCGGTCAGTCACACAAGGCTATTAAATGGAATAGTAATATAAAACCCATTTATCTTAATAGTAACTCGCTTATTGGTCTTCGAGCCTACGCTTGCTTTACGCGAGCAATGAGGATGCGCGTTACTAAGGCTTTAGGCTTGAGCTCTTGGAGTTGCTTTCTTTGTTTGCTTGTTGGGAGTCTGCTGTTTCCCATGCTTGTCTTTGTTAGCGATCGAACCATCTCGAAAGCACTAGGATCCGGATCTGTCTTATTGACCGGCTTTTAGACTTTGAACTGGCAAGTGGGGTTGGACGTGCCCGCGAAACCATATGATAATGTAGAGTAGGCTAGGCTTGCTTGGAGATGAACATCTTAAGTTTTTGATTCAAAATATGCAATTTCCTGCTTTCTTTAAAAGGGCAAGTAAACTTCTACCAGTAGACCTTGAAAAAAAAGTCAGTCTCATCGGTCTTCTGGCAATATCTGGCATAGAATTGATTCATTGACCGGCTTTGGTCGAGCAAGCGTTACATTTCTTGAACGGCCACAGCCTACATAACTCGAAAACCTCTTTTCAAGGAAGTGAGTCTCAGACCGTATGTAGTTCTAGGTCCTTTTTTTACAGTTCCTGACAGGTGCTTTTGTGGCTCTTCACTCCAGCCCTGAAGTCTTCTGTTAGCCCGATTTCATTAACTATACCTAGAGTTAGTTAAGTAAGGAAATGAAGAAGATCTCCACCCATTTTTCTATTGTTTTTTATTCGATAGAAAGCTTCAAGCTCGACAAGGGCCCTAGGGGAAGAACACGCACGACCGCCACTAAGAGCTGGCAGACCGGGCGCACGCAGGTGCCAGCTCTTAGTGGCTCTACGTCCGGTCTCGATCAGCCTAGTCAACCACAT